AATGAGTTGTACAAGAATCCGTAGTTTCATTTTTTTGAACTTCTCCATTAATTCTTTTCAGGTAAAGAAACAATTCCTCCCCGCAAAAAAGTGAGAGTTTGTATCTTCTCTTTTTCGAAGTTACTCTTTTCTCTATTCATGAAACTGCCAAAATTTATGAATTTTGGTCAATCTAGTGAAAAATAAAAAATCATAGTATTCGTCTTTTTTGCGGACTCAAGCGTTCAAACAAAGTTTTTATCACGAGAAAAGAAATGTGTGTTTTTTCATTTCAGTAAGTCAAAATCAATAAAATAGAAAAGGTAAAGGTATATATAAAGAATCATAACAAATGACAGGAGTGAATGTCATAGGAATGGAAATAGCCTTTGTCACTACCGCAATAACAAGTATGTTCTTTTAAAAATGAAAAGAAAATCAGAAAAATTTTTTGATCCACGATTCATTGGAACAAAACGAGGAGTGGCCCGGCTAAAGACTGGTCTGGCCGGGGAATAAAAGAACCTTTATTTTCTCAATTTTTAACTTCACGCGTTACAAATGAACTAACAATTTGTTATTGGGAGAGATGGCTGAGTGGACTAAAGCGGCGGATTGCTAATCTGTTGTACGGGTTATTCGTACCGAGGGTTCGAATCCCTCTCTCTCCGCCCCTTCTGGTCGCTTAAGATTTCTCATTTTTCGAGTTCTAAAAAATCTTGATCCCTTCTTTTCTTTTTCTTATCTTGATTAAACGTATAGAATAGGGAAGATCTTAAGAAGATTAAGAAATCCGGGAACTAAAAACCTAAAAACCTCTGATTTTTTTATTCTTCACGTCCGGGATTACGTCCTGGATCATTAGATAGGAATCCGAAAATAAATAGAGAAACAAAGAATACCACTACTGTGTAAACGAAGAGTTTGAGAGTAAGCATTACACAATCTCCAAGATCCGTTTTGGTGGAAAGGAAATAGGGGAATAGATTCTCTGTTTTTGTACCGCCTATCCCATTTCGACACCAAGAAATTTTTTTTTTCTAGAAAAGAAAAAGAAAGGGATTCATTTGTAATAAGATTAAGATAAGATTTCCTTCGTTACCGAAATTTTCTTTCAGATTCACAATTACGTATTGTGAGGGACCTTACACAAGGTATTTGACCTTAACCTTAAACCTTAAACCTTAGAAGGGTCAGAATGAGAAAACAGGGCGATCCGGATTCATCTTGGCTATCTAATTTCCATGTTTGAATCGAGAGTTCATAATGTAAGACTTATCTGATCTTACCAAAATCAACTCTAAGAATGGATTTCTTTTTTCCTCGAATCAATCATGAATCCTTCTCCGATAGTATTCAAGATCTCATCGAAAACTTACAGCAGCTTGCCAAACAAGAGCTAAGAGAAAAAAGAGCACGGGTATGACCGGCATAATATCTATGATTGGATTGAAAAAAGCATAAGCCTCGGGTAATTTGGCGAAGAAAAGGCTACTCGAATGAAAGGTGGAATTAAGACAGATACATATCAAACTAAAGGTATTAAGCATAATAAATATTTTGTTCTTGGAGAGAATTTCATTGTTATTGAGTTATTGATATAAGGGAAAAATGAAGAAATAAGATAGGCCAAACAAAAAATTCTTCTTTTGTTTTGAATTCCCCTAATCAAAAATCTTTCAATTCTCATTTGAGAATTGAAAAAATCATACTTTTCTACAATATCTTAATTGATCTTATATATAATGAGCAAGAAATTCATTTTAATTCGACATCTACCATGTGTAGAATTCTAGCAACAACCTATTCTAGGTCTATAGATTCGAGAGATTTATAGAATCTATCTAGATCTATCTAGATAGATTTTATCTAGATTGAGGCTGGAATTGATGAACAACCAATAGACATAACATAATAGTGTTATTTGTGTCGAATGGAAACCTAAATGGGGCGTGGCCAAGCGGTAAGGCAGCGGGTTTTGGTCCCGTTACTCGGAGGTTCGAATCCTTCCGTCCCAAACCTGACTGTTTCATAACAATGTTCTCTTTTCTTTAAGAATCCTCCGTTTAAAAGTATAATATTAGATACAGATACAACGCGGTCCCATCCCACCTTTCTTTCTGATTTCTAATGATTCATATGAAATGAAGATTCATATCTTTTTTTTGGATTTCCACATGATGCATTCTGGGTCGAAATGCCTAAGATAAGTTTCTATCTTTCCTAAAGCGAATATGGTATTCAAAATGACTCATTTTAGCTAGATCTCAAATCTGAAACAGGATGAGTTCTCGGTACTCATTTCATCACTGGAATTAAAGCTTCTAAGCCGGGCCGGGGGTGGAACAAAAAAAGAGAAAGGAAAGGGTGATTCGAATTGGTTTGGACTCGTTTGGCTGTCTACTTATACAAGATAGCATTCCGTAAGAAGATCTTTTTTGATTCGTTTTGACTATGATATGATCCTCATAAAATTGTATAAATACGAGTTTTTTCGTAAAGGAGGGTATCAATTTCAATATATTATGTGTTATGTTATATGAGTCGCATTAAAAAGAAGAAAATAAACTTCAATACGGAACAGATTTCTTTTCTTTGGACCCGATTGCTTTTATTTTAAATTCACCTAGTTCTCCAATTATTCATTGGGGAACAATGAAACGACGGTAGGAGATTCATACATTCTATTTCTATTCCATTATGGAATAGAAATAGAATTTCAGGAAAGATTCCTGAATCTGAAATAAACCAAAATACGTATACAAAAAATCTGTATAAAACAATCCGCATCCAGTCCATATGTATTCTTATTTATTGATTTTGTTTGATTTTAGACTTTAGCTTTAGTGACACAGATATTTCGATTTCGGTAAAATAGATTTGTGATATTTTAAATATACACGATGACCCGCAGTTACTACTCTCCGGTGTATCTGATGGATATGGAAAGAGCATGCTCCTACGATTCTGATTGAGAAAATAAGATGAGAGAATAACGACCTTAATTTTATCTTCCATAAGCCTTTCCTTTTTTATTCATCTCCACGAATCCAAACAATTTGGATTTGTTTTTCGACCCGTCTATATATGGTTTAAATTGTTGATGATTTAATTGGAAAAGAAACAAGGATTTCTCTTATGATGAGCAAATTTGTGTATCTTTCATTAATGAGATATCTGCTAACCCTTTGAATTTATTTACTTGTTTTGATTGTGGGATTTGTTGATTTGATTGATTTAGAGATCAAACTCATTCTTTCAGGAAAACTTATTTCTAATAAGGATCATTCTGTCTCGAAGTAAGAAATTCTTGAAAGCATTTTTCATGATTCCTTACCTTACATTTCTAAATATGAAATATTTGAAGAAGTGTGAGATTGGTTAATCTTTTGTATCGAGTTACTTGCGACTTTTCTGGGTCATTAGAATAACTTGTTTAGTTAATGGTTCGTTTTATTTGGTTCCTGTATTTATAATCTAATTATTTAGAATCTAATTAAATACTCTTAGTTTTTCAAGAAAGAATTGGATTGTTCATGGATGATCGTCCCGAACAATACAATACGTTGAAAGTGTCGATATAAATAAGCCTTAAGCAACGCATTCTTAGTGCTTTGTGCTTTTTAGATTTAGATTTCGAAATGTGTGTTTTTCATAGGACAGGCGGCAGAATATGGGGTTAAGTTGGCTTCTTGCTGATACTTTCCCGGAGAAATAAACGTCTATTCATCCAGATAGACCAGATAGAAGATAGAAAGGGGTATGGACTACTCCACTGTGGACTGCACTGAAAGAACCAATGACTATTCATGATTCCATATTGAATCAATTCCATACCGATTCCAAATTACAAATGAGAGGTAAAAAATGTTATGGTAAAACTTCGTTTGAAACGATGTGGTAGAAAGCAACGTGCGACTTGAAGGACAAGAGAGATCTGCTGTGGATTTTTGCACCCACCATTTCCATTTTATATATCAATGAAGATGCTCTTGGCTCGACATAGTTTGTTCTATGCCACTAGGACCCAATTTTGGGGGGGATAGTACATGATGGAGCTCGAGCATAAATTCTTGATTCATTTATCAGAGGGAAGGATCTAGGGTTAGTGCCAGTCAATAAGTTGTTCCAACTTCGTAAGGATATCTTCGATGTAAAAATCCAAAACTCGAACAAGTTTCAAATCCAAAAGCAAAAAAGTACAATTTGTTGGAATTGGGAAAATTTTTTCGATCAAAAGTGTATCATAAAGGATACAATTATTTGTGTAATTCTTTAATAGCAAAGAACAAAAGGTATGTTGCTGCCATTTTGAAACAATTAAGGATCACCGAAGTAATGTCTAAACCCAACGATTCAAAGCAGAGATAAAGGATACCGGAACAAGTAAACACCATTTTCCATTGTCTCAGTAACTAGATTAGAATGAGGAAGGGAAATAGATTCTAGACGAGACAACCAAAAGGGGTTAAAGACGGCTCAATAAACGTCTAAGGGTTTACCTTCGATCTCTTTGAGAATTACCCAACTTGAGTTATGAGTATGAATGAGATTTCTTTTTTAGTGAAAAAAGACTCAAATCCTAATTCATTGATGATTTTTATGGATCTGTTTTCCACTATATATAGAAATTCAAATCATTCTTTCTTGAGCCGTACGAGGGGAAAGCCTCTTATACGTTTCTAGGGGGGGTATTGTTCATCTATATCTATCCCAATGGGCTGTCTATCGAATCGTTGCAATTGATGTTCGATCCCGAAGAGAAGGAAGAGATCTTCGTAAAGTGGGTTTTTACGATCCGATAAAAAAACAAACTTATTCAAACGTTCCTTCTATTCTATATTTCCTCGAGAAAGGTGCTCAACCTACACGAACCGTTTATGATATTTCAAACAAAGCGAAAGTATTTCAGGAACTTCAAATTCATAAAACAAAATGAAATTTCTGAAAAGGAAAGGGGAATATCTAGTTTTGTAGAATTTTTTCTCTACCGTTCCTTTTTTCTTGCTCTATTCATACTTATCTTATTCACTATTGCTAACACACAATCCCATATCATATAGCAACAAAAAATCTCTTCTATTGACATGAAACGAATAAAAAAAGATCGAGTAAAAAATAGTAGTGCCAATCCAACACAAGTCCTTATTTTCTTTATTTTCCTTATGTTTATGGAATTTGTTTTTCAACATTCAATTTATATTGACAACGGTGTATCGGCCGTTTATAATTGGATCGCGGCTAAATAAATGGATTCACTGTTCTACGTCCCATAAGTTTGTTTCTTTCCTTCACTCAAATGATGAGTTCGACAGATTCGCTGTGACAAAAGAAGTCTCTTCTGAATTTTTTTTTTTGATCAAAAAAATGATCAAAAAGGAAGGTCCGTAAATTAGCTCTATTTATCCGCGAATCTGTTGTAGTTTCATCTGATCTGAACCTGAACATTTTTACGTTTTTAATAATTGATAAACAAATGTTTCTTTTCAATTTGTTGTTGGTTCAATGTTTTGGTTGGGTAAGACTAATCTCTTTGTTTTATTTTTTGGTTTAGATTGTATCTACATACCATAGTTACACGGGTTGCTAACTCAACGGCAGAGTATTCGGCTTTTAAGTGCGGCTATGATCTTTTACACATTTGGATGAAGTAACGGATTCGTCCACACTATTGGTAGAGTTTGTAAGACCACGACTGATCCTGAAGGAGAACGAAAGGAAAAAACAGCATGTCGTATCAATGGAGAGCTCTGGGAATATTTCATCCTTAACTGGAGCGGTACAAAATCTTGTTTTGCTTTTGGGAGCGGTACCAAATCAATTCACAGTTGGGTCGTGTGAATAAATGGATAGAGCCCTAATGGTTCCAATGCTAAGGAACCCAAAAGCAACGAGCTTTGATTCATAATTCGAATGATTACGATTACCCGATCTAATTAGACGTTAAAAAAAGATTAGTGCCTGATGCGGGAAAAAATTCTCCGATGAGTGGATCATCGATTCCTTTTTTCATGAATCCTAACTATTCATTATTCTTTCTCTATTTTAATTATAGAATATTATAGAATCTGGAGTAGAGGCGAGTGTGTAGAAGAAACGGTATACTGATAAAGAGACTTTCTTCCAAAGTCAAAAGATCGATTAGGTTGCAAAAATAAAAGATTTCTAACCATCTGTTATAACTATAACGAACATAAACAAATTGGACGGAAAGAGAGGATCCATTGCTTGGACTGTACTCCTCCTCTTCGGGGTATCTACTCTTTTTTACCATATACCTTGCTCTGACCGTATCGTACTATGTATCATTTGATAACCTAAGAAATACCTCGTGCCTTTGGTCCAAAGGGACCAAGTAGAATTTCAAATGGAGGAATTACAGAGATATTTCGAAATAGATAGATTTCGGCAGCAATGCTTCATTTATCCGTTTCTATTTCAGGAGTATATTTACGCGCTTGCTCATTATTATGATTATGATAATGCTTTAAACGGTTCGATTTTTTATGAAACTATGGAAAATTTCGGTTATGACAATAAATCTAGTTCACTAATTGTGAAACGTTTGATTACTCGAATGCATCGACAGAATCGTTTGATTATTTCGATTAATGATTCCAACCAAAATCGATTCGTTGGGCACAGCAAAAATTTGTATACTCAAGCAGTATCGGAGGGTTTTGCAGTTATTATGGAAATTCCATTCTCACTGCAATTAGTATTTTCTTTAGGAGAAAAAGAAATAACAAAGTCTCATAACTTACAATCTATTCATTCAATATTTCCCTTTTTCGAGGACAAATTATCACATTTAAATCATGTGTCACATATACTAATACCCTACCCCGCCCATCTGGAAATCTTGGTTCAAATACTTCACTCTTGGATACAAGATGTTCCCTCTTTGCATTTATTGCGATTCTTTCTTCACAACTATCAGAATTCGAATAGTCTCAAAGCTCCAAAGAAATCCATTTCCGTTTGTTCAAAAGAGACTCGGAGATTCTTCTTGTTCATATACAATGTTTATGTATATGAATGTGAATCGGTATTTGTTTTTCTCCGTAAACAATCTTTTCATTTACGATCAAGATCCTTTGGAACTGTTCTCGAGCGAACACATTTCTATGGAAAAATAGAACATCTTGTAGTAGTGCTTCGAAATGATTTTCAGAAGACTTTATGGTTGTTCAAGGACCCTTTTATGCATTATGTCAGATATCAAGGAAATTCCATTCTGGCTTTAAAGGGGACTCATCTTCGTATGAAGAAATGGAAATCTTATCTTGTCCATTTTTGGCAGTCTCTTTTTTACTTGTGGTTTCAACCGGACAGGATCCATATAAACCAATTATACAATCATTCTTTCTATTTTCTGGGCTATCTTTCAAGTGTACGCCAAAGTTCTTCGGCAGTAAGGAGTCAAATGTTAAAGAATTCATTTCTAATAGATACTTCTATAAAGAAATTGGAGACTCTAGTTCCAACTATTCCTCTGATTGGATCATTGGCTAAGGCGAA